CCTGCTGTGGAACAAGCTATTATTGCGAAAATTGGTGAATACAACCAACTATCATTAAGAATTTCATCTTTGGACCAAAAACAAGCAAAGGGTGGAATACCACAAAGAGAAAGTGTACCCACTAAAAAAGCAGTTTTTGTAATTGGCACATGTTTTGTTAAACCGCCCATAAGAACCATATTTTGACTTTTATCTGGAGAATATCCAACAATAGCTTCCATTGAATGAATAATGGATCCGGATCCTAAAAATAACAATGCTTTTGAATAAGCATGAGTAATCAAATGAAATAAAGCGGCTCGATAAGAGCCCATACCTAGAGCTAACATCATATAACCCAATTGAGACATTGTAGAATAGGCCAAACTTCTCTTAATATCCTTTTGAGCAAGAGCTAAAGTAGCTCCTAATACTACTGTTATTATCCCTATGAAAGCTATTCCATTCATTATGGAAGGTATAACTATGAAAATAGGAAGAAGGCGGGCTACAAGAAAAATTCCCGCCGCTACCATAGTAGCAGCGTGGATAAGAGCGGAAATAGGGGTAGGCCCTTCCATAGCATCCGGTAACCATACATGAAGGGGGAATTGGGCAGACTTAGCAACTGAACCGCCAAATAACAGGAAGGCGCACAAAGTAACTAATAAAAGATTAACCTCATTATTAGAAATCAAGTTATTGAATATTTCAAACAAATCCCGAAATTCCAAACTACCTGTTATCCAATAAAAACCTAAAATTCCTAATAATAAACAAAAATCCCCTACCCGATTAGTTACAAACGCTTTTTGACAAGCATTTGCCGCAATAGGACGTGTGAACCAAAAACCTATTAATAGATACGAACACATTCCAACCAATTCCCAAAAAATATAAATTTGTATCAAATTAGAACTAGTAACCAATCCCAACATTGAAGTATTAAAAAAACTCAGATAAGCAAAAAATCTCAAATATCCTTCATCATAAGACATATAATTGTCACTATAAATAAGAACCAGAATTCCAACAGTAGTAATCAATATTAACATAATAGAAGTAAGTGAATCAATCAAGTAGCCAAACTCTAAAGAAAGATCATTGTTTATAGTCCAAGACCATACATATTGATAGATAGAACTGTTATTGATTTGATGAATACACAGATCAACCGAAAAAATAAGAACTATACTTAATAATAAAACACTAGGAAAAGCCCACATACGGCGAATATTTTTTGTTGCCGCGGGAAAAAGGAGAAGCCCCACTCCTATTAACATAGGAACTGGAAGTGGAATGAAGGGTATGATCCATGAAAATTGATGTGTATATTCCATACAAAAAAAAGAATAAAATGGATTCTTAATGAGTTTTGTTTCTTATTCGCCAATTTTATCTCTTTTGAAAGGGTTCAGTTAATAAAAAATGAAAATTAAGATAGAACTAGAATTATCTATTGTTCATTATTGTGAATTTTTGTCCAATATTTCCAATAGTTGAAAGTACGAAGTAAAAAGGGTCAAAGGATATGACCAAATTACTAGTGAAAATCCACCTTTTTTGAATATTAATATGAACTTTTAGATATTAATAGAATATTAAAAGATTAATAATTTAGATATTAATAGAATATTAAAAGATTAATAATATTAAGAAATTCAAATTTTTAAATTATTATACAATAATTTATATCCAGAGAGTGGGGATAAATAATTACACCAAAACTCAAAATATTAGTTTATTTTGATATAATCATAAAACAATCCATCTGATTCATCAAAAAGATAAGAATTTTTTTGTAGTTTTTGATTACGAATCATTAATTTGTTTTGGCACTAATTTTTGATTTTCCATTCCGAGAAAGAGACATATATCTTTGGAAAAAGTTTGTAAAAAAGGTTATGATATTCAACAGTTTCCTTTAGATAGAAAAAAGGAATTAAGATACATGATTTTTGAAAATCATGTATCTTTTAAACGATCAAGTGAGCGGGATAAAGATAAGGGTTGGGTTCTTAAACTTTTTGATGTATTTGATTCCATGTATAAATCCAATATGACGAAAATAGAACGATATCTAATAGAAAAGGATCTTTTTTTGTAAGAATTAAATAAACAATTATTAGGAAACAAAAGACTATGTTATTTTTACATATCCACATTCCTTATGAAAAGGAGTAGAATAGTCTAATTAAAAAAAAAATAAATAGATCAGATAGATATATGTCTAATCTAATTAAAGAACAATTCATTTTGAACAATAGATGTCTTTCACATCCAACTATAGCAATAAACAAACTAGTCTAATTTTGGAATGGCAGCTCCAAAAAAACGCACTTCTATATCAAAAAAAAGGATTCGGAAAACGATTTGGAAGAAGAAGGGATATTGGGTAGCATTGAAAGCTTTTTCATTAGCGAAATCTCTTTCGACGGGGAACTCAAAAAGTTTTTTTGTGCAACAAATACAAAGATTGGAATAATCTGAATTACCTGGACTCAAAGAATAGGTCTAATTTCAAAAGATTTCAATAGATATCTATTGAAATCTTTTGAAGATTATTGGTTTTTTTGTCTTTTATATTATATATTAATTATTAATATTTATTAATATTTTTTTTTTATAGTTTTTTTTAGTTTATGTATCTTATAGATATTTTTATACAAATTAAAAATAAAAATGAGATATAAGTACAAATTTATATTTGATTTGTTAATGTTTTGGTTTCTGAAATGCACTATTTCTTTCCGAAATTGGATATTTCGGAAAGAAATAGTGCATTTGAATCGACTCCTTCAATCTCGACGATTGACTAAAAATCGTTTATTATGATTTCGAGCAAGCCGCTATGGTGAAATCGGTAGACACGCTGCTCTTAGGAAGCAGTGCTAGAGCATCTCGGTTCGAGTCCGAGTGGCGGCATGGCATCTTATTTTCTAAAAGAGTAAGTCCTATAATTAATTCAATTCCCGATTTCCGTTCATATAATTAGGAGATCTTTTTTTTATATGATATTTTCAACTTTAGAGCATATATTAACTCATATATCGTTTTCGGTCGTATCAATTGTAATTGCAATTCGTTTGCTAACCTTATTAGTCAATGAAATCATAGTACTATATGATTCGTCCGAAAAAGGCATGATAGTAACCTTTTTCTGTATAACGGGATTATTAGTTACTCGTTGGATTTTTTCGGGCCATTTACCATTAAGTGATTTATATGAATCGGTAATCTTTCTTTCATGGGCTTTTTCCATTTTTCATATAATTCCAGGTTTTGGTTTTAAAAAGCTTAAAAACCATTTTAGCACAATAATAGCACCAAGTGTTATTTTTACCCAAGGCTTTGCTACTTCGGGTCTTTTAACCGAACTGCATGAATCCGGAATATTAGTACCCGCTTTACAATCGCATTGGTTAATGATGCACGTAAGTATGATGGTATTGGGCTATGCAGCTCTTTTATGTGGATCATTATTATCAGTAGCTCTTTTAGTCATTACATTTCGAAAAGTCATAATAAGAAAGATTGGTAAGAACAATAATCTTTTTTTTAATGAGTCATTTTCTTTTGCTGAGATCAAATACATAAACGAAAGAAACAGTGTTTTACGAAACACTTCTTTTCCTTCTTATAGAAATTATTACAGGTCTCAATTTATTCAACAATTGGATCGTTGGAGTTATCGTATTATTAGTCTAGGTTTTATCTTTTTAACCATAGGTATTCTTTCGGGAGCAGTATGGGCTAATGAGGCCTGGGGATCATATTGGAATTGGGATCCAAAGGAAACTTGGGCGTTTATTACTTGGACCATATTCGCGATTTATTTTCATACTAGAAAAAAGAAAAGATTGGAAGGTCTAAATTCTTCAATAGTGGCCTCTATGGGCTTTCTTATAATTTGGATATGTTATTTTGGGATCAATCTATTAGGAATAGGACTACATAGTTATGGTTCATTTACATCTAATTGAATTAAAATAAGTAAAGGGCCTGACAAATACAAACATAATAAGTATATTAATATATTATATGCAATATTATATGCATATTAATACATATTCCAATTCTATTCTTTCTATTCTAAACTATTCTAAATATATTATTCTATTTAGAATTCTAATTTATCTAATTTATAATTCTATATTTATATATATAAAAAAAAAAATAATACAATTACTAAAATACAATGAATATAATATTATTAAGTAATATAATATTAAGTAAAAAATAGAATATAGAAAATATAGAAACTTTAATATTAATATTTTAATATTAAGATTTTAATATTAAGTTTTAATCTTAAAAAGTATAAGAAAACCTCGCATAAACCAAACCGTCGAGAACCCTTTAAATCAAGTAATGTAGTGATTCAAGGGGTTCTCACAAACACCAAACGTATCCGGTTACAATTCCAATTCATTTTTTTAAGTTAATCTATAGAAGAAGTAGAAGAAGAAGAAAAAATCTTTTTTTCATTGTACAATGAAAACTATTAAAAAAAAGGATTTTTTGCTCCCTTTAATTTTTTGGTTTTAGTCACTTATTCATGAAAACTATCTATAAAAAATTAGATAGAATAGCTTCAACCTTGTCAACTGATAATGAGAAAATGAAATCCGGATAAATACCAATACCTATTACAGGTATAAGGATAGAAATCGAAATAAATAACTCGCGGGGCCCAGAATCAAAAAAGAAGGAGTTTGGTTTATTAAAAAACTTGTATCCATAGAACATCTGGCGTAACATAGATAATGAATAAATAGGAGTTAATATCATTCCAATTGCCATTACAAAAGTGATTAGTATTTTTGTCATTAAAAGATATTTTTGACTGGTAATTACTCCCACAAAAACTATCAATTCTGCAACAAAACCGCTCATGCCCGGCAATGCAAGAGAAGCCATCGATAAGATACTGAAAACCGTGAATATTTTTGGCATTGGAATAGCCATTCCGCCCATTTCGTCGAGATAATAAAGACGTATTCTATCATAACTCGTTCCTGCCAAGAAAAAAAGCGCAGCACCAATAAATCCATGAGAAATTATTTGTAAAATGGCTCCGTTGAGTCCCGTATCACTTATAGAACAAATTCCTATAATTATGAAACCCATATGAGATACGGAGGAATAAGCTATTCTTTTTTTTAAATTACGTTGACCAAGAGATGTTGAAGCTGCATAGATTATTTGAATTGCGCCTAATAGAATTAACCAAGGGGAAAATAGAGAATGAGCGTGGGGTAATAATTCCATATTAATTCGAACCAATCCATATGCTCCCATTTTTAATAAGATTCCGGCTAAAAGCATACAAGTACTGTAATGTGCCTCTCCGTGGGTGTCTGGTAACCATGTATGTAAGGGTATAATCGGCGATTTGACAGCAAAAGCAATAAGAAATCCAATATAGAATATTATTTCCAGTGCCACAGGATACGACTGATTAGCTGATGTTTCAAAATTTAATGTTGGTTCATTCGAACCATATAAACCGATACCGAGAACTCCCATTAATAAAAAAATGGAACTTCCTGCAGTATACAAAATAAACTTTGTAGCTGAATACAAACGTTTCTTTCCACCCCACATGGATAAAAGTAGATAAACAGGAATTAATTCTAATTCCCACATGATGAAAAAAAGTAAAATGTCTTGAGAAGAAAATGATCCTATTTGACCGCTATACATTGCTAACATCAGAAAATGGAATAATCGGGATTCCCGAGTAACCGGTTGAGCCGCTAAAGTAGCTAAAGTGGTGATAAATCCCGTCAGTAAAATAGGTCCTATAGAGAGTCCATCTATTCCGAATCTCCAGTAAAAATCAAAAAATTGGATCCATTTATAATTCTCCGTCAATTGGATTAATGGATCGTCCAATTGGAAATGATAACAGAATACATAGGTTGTTATAAGGAGATTCATTAAGCATATAAAAATAGTATACCATCTAATTACCTTATTTCCTCTATGGGGAAATAAGAAGATTAAGGAACCTGCGGATATTGGGAAAACTACAACTATTGTTAACCAAGGAAAAAAATTCGTGGTAAAAATAAGATACACTTGGTCCACAAAAACCCGTGCTCAAAATGGAAAAGAATTCTTTTCCATTTTGAGCACGGGTTTTTGTCAGTAAAAAATGGTATTCATATGTGGTTTTTTGAAACGTATCAATAAGCTAGACCCATGCTTCGAGTTGTTTCATGCCATAAATAAACTCGAACACTCAAGAAATCGGTCGGACAGGCGGATTCACACCTCTTACAACCAACACAGTCCTCGGTTCTTGGAGCAGAAGCTATTTGCTTAGCTTTACATCCGTCCCAAGGTATCATTTCTAATACATCTGTGGGGCAGGCTCGGACACATTGAGTACATCCTATACATGTATCATAAATTTTTACTGAATGTGACATTGGCTCTATTAATTTTTGAACGTCAGCAATTTTCGATCTAGTAAACTTGTAAATGAATCATATATTTCGACACCAGATGAATCAATGATTTACCAGAATTTTTCTAATCAATCTACCTCTGGATCAATTCATAAGAGAGGACCAAGATACTTTGATTTCTTACGTTTTCGCAAACATGATCATACGTTATCATACATGCGAATTTTAATTGATAAATATTAGAATCTCCATATTCCAAATTCTAATTTTTATGATTAATACTATTTATTCAACAAATTCGATTGATTGATACGAGTTGATTTTCTGTTACGATAAATTGACGAAACAATAGCCGGTCCAATAGCTGCTTCAGCGGCTGCAATAGCTATAACAAAAATGGAAAAAATATTTCCTTTTAATTGGCGACTATCAAAAAAATCAGAAAAAGCTACGAAATTTATATTAACCGCATTCAGTATAAGTTCAAGACACATAAGAGCTCTAACCATATTTCGGCTTGTGATCAATCCATAGATACCGATAGAAAATAAATAGGCACTCAAAACAAGTACATGTTCGAGCATCATTGACCAACTCCTTATCAATTTCGATTCATTTCAATATGAACAACACTTCAACAGATTCGATTGACTAGAGAATATAACAAGTACAGACCAAAAGAAGATATTGGTAATAAGTCGAATAAGAAAATGATTTTAAACATAAAAATCTTTCACTTTCCCATTTGCATGTAAAATTCAAAGTAAATGGAGATAAAATAAAAAAAAAATAGAACAAAATGGAATTTAGACAAAATGGAATTTAGATTGATATTACTAGTTCTATTCTTACTGACGAGCCACGACAATTGCACCTATCAAAGCAGCTAAAAGAATTATTGAAATGAGTTCAAATGGAAGAAAAAAATCGGTTGATAAGTGAATTCCAATTTGTTGACTATTATTTATCAAATCTTGCTCGATAATCTGATTTGATCGTGTAGTCCAAATAATCCCGTACCATGATGTATCTGGAATAGTAGTTATTAGTGAAATAAAAATACTTGTACAAATCACCAAAGTAACTCCATCTCCAACGGTCCAAAGATGAAAATCTTGGTAATATTCTGAACCATTTATGAACATCACAGCAAATATGATTAAAACGTTTATAGCTCCTACATAAATAAGTAGCTGTGCTGCAGCTACAAAATGGGAGTTTGATAAAATATAGAATAAAGATATACAAACAAGAGCCAGTCCCAACGAAAAGGCAGAAAATATTGGGTTGGTAAATAATACTACTCCTAGACTTCCTAATACAAGACCTGATCCCAGAAAGATTAAAAGAAAATCATGTATCGGTTCAGGTAAATCCATTAGATGTAAAATAAAAGATAAATTGAAATTTCATGACCTTATTGATACGACCAGGAAAAAATTTTATATACTCAATTCCTAATTGAATTAAATCCTAAGCAGTGTGAATTCATCTAGGTACAGTTATAGGACTAATCTAATTCTTTATACGAACGAATATTCGAAACTATTTCGAAACTATATTAATAAAATTATATAAATCTTTTAAATAAATAAAGAATTTTATTTGAATTGAATTGTTCGAATTGTATAATCGTCAATTACTGACATTGGTAAACGGCCCAAAGCAATTTGATTATAATTCAATTCGTGACGATCATAAGTCGAAAGTTCATATTCTTCAGTCATTGATAAACAATTTGTTGGACAATACTCAACGCAGTTACCACAAAATATACATATCCCAAAATCAATACTGTAATTAAGCAATCGTTTCTTTCGAATATCAGTTTCCAGTTTCCAATCAACAACGGGTAGATCTATAGGACATACACGAACACATACTTCACAAGCAATGCACTTATCAAATTCAAAATGGATTCGCCCGCGGAAACGTTCCGATGTTATTAATTTTTCATAAGGATATTGAATAGTTACAGGTAAACGATTTGCGTGGGCTAAGGTAATCATGAAACCTTGACCAATGTACCTTGCAGCTCGTACTGTTTGTTGCCCATAATTCATGAACCCAGTTACCATAAGGAACATATCGTGAATATCTATGAATATTTTTGTTTTGTTTCTTTCTCTTATTTGAGACAAGTTATGAATATAGAATATCAATCTTTTACAGTGAAAATAGTCGAAACGAAGTTGTTAATAATAGATTACCCAAAGAAATAGGTAAAAGAAATTTCCATCCAAGATTTAATAATTGATCCATTCTTAGCCTAGGCAAAGTCCATCTTGTTGTGATAGAAAGGAACAAGAACAAATAAGTTTTAGCTAATGTAATAAAGATACCAATTGTAGTTCCAAAAACTCCACATGTTTTATTTATTTCAAAAAGCTCAGAAACAAATATGTACGGAATAGAGATATTCCAACCGCCTAAGTAAAGAACTGTTACAAATAATGAAGAAATTAATAAGTTTAAATAGGAAGCAACGTAAAATAAACCAAATTTGATACCCGAATATTCGGTTTGATAACCCGCTACTAATTCTTCTTCTGCTTCTGGTAAATCAAAAGGTAATCTTTCACATTCCGCTAGGGAAGAAATTATAAAAATGATAAAACCTATAGGTTGACGCCATAAATTCCATCCCCAAAAACCATATTTTGATTGCGCGTCAACTATATCAACTGTACTTAAACTGTTAGATAATCCTAGTCGGTGATAACATTACTGTTCCCATCGCTATTACAGAACCGTACATGAGATTTTCACCTCATACGGCTCCTCGAAGGCCATAAATAAATTTAAGGGACCGGGCCAGTTATTTATCTTGATATATCCCTAGGATAGATAGGATTCAAATCCATTGGACGGTCCTGAATTAGACCAATTGAATTCTGTCTGTTATAATAATAAAAACAAAAAAGGTACTTCTGAATTGATCTCATCCCTTAATAATTGGAATTTGTTGAGTAATAATTGAATTCTTCAATTCAATAAAATACTCCTTTAGAATTCTCAATAACCCGTCGTTTTCGATTACGTAAAAAAAATTAGACACTAGTTTATGAATTCTGACATAAATTGTATTTCCATGAATATGGATATAAGAAAGAATCCAAAGGGATCCCCTCTTTTTTTTAATTGTATTCTATTCTTTTGTTTTTTTTTTTTCGTTCCTATTCTTCTTTTTTTTATGTGCAAAACAAAAAAGGGACTTAAAAAAAAATGAAAGGATTATTTCGTTTCTGATAGTTATTTATTTAATCAGTGGATAGGAGCATACTCTGGATCGGAATTGTGGGGAGTACTACCTGATTTTTCTACCAACTTTAAGCCCCAATTTGTATTCTTTTTATATTATGCGGAAATTCTCTTTTGGAGAATTTACATAATATCCATTACTAACCCTTTGTGTATCTTGGTGTTTCTAACCATCCACGCATTTTTTATCAATCTCCCCTTATGGTTGTAATACATGTATGGTAATTCATACAAACGATAGTGAAAACTCAATAAGGTTAGTCTTTTGAGCCCGCTTCAAAACAGAATGACTAATCAACCAATTTTGGGGTAAACGCCTTCTTCCGCTTATCATTTTTTTTTCCACTTAATTCTTATACATAGAAAATGAGGCTCAATATTTTTACTGCAGATTCAAATGAAATTCAAATCATAGTATATTAATTCAATTTTAAATAATTTTATTTTATATTACTATTTAATTTAAAGATTTTATTCTATTCTTTTTTTAAATATTCAATATTGAATATTGAATTTCAATTTCATTAAATTAATAATTAAAATTTGAATTCAAATTAGAATATTAAATCAATGAATAAATAGAAGCTGTTTTATTTCACTCATATAACTATCTGATTTAGTTCATATCTGATTTAGTTCAGCAATCCGAATTCCCAATAAAATAATGAAAATCCAAAATAAGAATATCTATTCCATTTTTTGTACCCCTTTCCTATAAATTTCCTATAAAGAAAAGAAGAAATAAAGAGAAGAAAAGAGATAAAGACGAAAAGAAAGGAGCATGGAAGAGTTTCTGTATCAACGAATCACACGTAGAGATATTGATAACACACATAGAGTTAATGGTATTTCATAACTAATCGATTGAGCAGCAGCCCGTAGACCACCCAAAAAGGAATATTTATTATTTGACCCATATCCTGACATAAGAAGTCCAATGGGAGCAATACTCGAACTAGCAATCCATAAAAAAACACCGATATTGAGATCAGCTAAAACAAAATTATAGCCAAAAGGAATTACTGAATAGCTTACTAGAATTGATATGACTGATATGGATGGTCCAATACTGAATAAACGACTATCTCCCCTAGATGGAATAAGATTCTCTTTGAAAAGTAATTTTGTTCCATCTGCTAGAGCTTGAAGAACTCCCAAAGGACCGGCGTATTCAGGTCCAATACGCTGTTGTATCCCTGCGGATATTTCTCTTTCTAACCATACAATTACTAGCACACCTATTGTGATTCCCAATACAAGAGTCAAAATAGGGACAAGTATCCATAGAATTCCATAGACCTCTTTTAAAGATTCCAATCTGGAAAAAGAATTGATATCTTGTACTTCTGTTGTATCAATTATCATTTCAACGATCAACTTCTCCCATAATGATATCTATGCTACCTAGTATTGTCATAATATCAGCCAATTTCATTCTTTTAACTAACTGAGGAAGAATTTGCAAATTGATAAAACCCGGGGGGCGAATTTTCCATCTCCAAGGAAAACCATTCTGATCCCCTATTAGAAAAATTCCTAATTCTCCCTTTGGGGCTTCAACTCTCACATAAAGTTCTTGTTTCGGTAATTCAAAAGTCGGAGACGGCTTTTTACTAATGAATCGATATTCAAAATCATTCCATTCTGGATCCTTTTCTCTATCAAAGCAGCGGATTTCTAAATTCTCATATGGCCCTCCCGGAATTCCTTCCAGAGCCTGTTGAATCATTTTTATGGATTCTACCATTTCACCAATTCGTACTAAATAACGAGCTAATGAATCTCCTTCTTTTTGCCATTGAACTTCCCAATCAAATTCCTCGTAACATTCATAATGATCAACTTTACGTAGATCCCATTGTATTCCGGAAGCCCGAAGCATTGGTCCTGATAAACCCCAATTTATTACTTCCTCTCCACCAACAATGCCTACTCCCTCAACCCGTTCTAAAAAAATGGGATTTCGCGTAATAAGTTTTTGATATTCAACAACCCTTGTTAAAAAATAATCGCAGAAATCCAAACATTTATCTATCCATCCATGAGGTAGATCAGCCGCTACCCCTCCGATACGAAAAAAATTATGCATCATTCTCATACCTGTGGCAGCTTCGAATAGATCATATATTAATTCTCTTTCTCTGAAAATATAGAAGAAAGGGGTTTGTGCACCAATATCTGCCATAAAAGGTCCCAGCCATAGTAGGTGAGAAGCTATACGACTCAACTCCAACATAATTACTCGAATATAGCTGGCTCTTTTAGGTACTTGAATATTTCCTAACTGTTCCGGTCCATTTACGGTTATTGCTTCTGTGAACATAGTAGCTAAATAATCCCAACGTGTTACATAAGGCAGATATTGTACAATTGTTCGGTTTTCTGCAATTTTTTCCATCCCTCTATGTAAATAACCCAATATTGGTTCACAATCAATAACATCCTCACCATCTAGAGTAACAATAAGTCGAAGAACACCATGCATTGATGGATGGTGAGGACCCATATTGACTATCATTAGGTCTTTTCTTGTAACTGGGGCATTCATAGGTTTTTTCCTCGAGTCATTCTTCCACGAATTGCTTAAAACAAAAATTAGTTCATCAAAATTCAAGATCTAATAAATCGAATAATTCAAAACGACTCTTCAAATTAATTAGTTTGTAGCTCCCGAATATCCAACTGATTAATTAATTTTTTATAACGTATTCTATTTTTCTTTGACAAATAAGACAGGAGTCGTTTCCGTTTTCCCAGAATTTTACGTAAACCCCTTTGAGATAAATAGTCTTTTCTGTGAAATTCCAAATGTGAAGTAAGTCTTCGTATCTTATTTGTGAAATTAAATACTTGAAATTCAATCGATCCCGGGTTTTCTTCTTTTTTTTCTTCTGAAATAACGGGTATAAATGATTTTTTTACCATAAAAAAAAATGAAAGTTTGTCTTCCCCCTATAGAGTCTAGATATTTTTATTGATCAGTAATAATAATGACATTCATTTTCAATTTTGTATATACAAAAATTGAAATTTTCTTAAGAATTCCTGATTTTTTCAAATAAATTTTGATTAATCAACCCAATTCAAATAGGTATACAAAAAAACTATATTTATGCATTCACAAAAGCACAATTGTAGACTTTAAATAAGAAGATTTTGTTGATTCATTTATAGATCTAATGGATAGGATATATCATTGAATTGGTATCGTGCCTCAGAATAGAGGGTAAGACAATGCGTATGTGCATCGATTTGTTTTCGCATACCAGATATGTTACGAGAAATAGAAAAAAAAAAAAAAGAAAAATGTATATTAACGAATTTTCAATCGTGGATACATATGTATCCTTACCATACTAAACCGGCTGCCATTATTGGTATCAAACCAATAGCGATTCATACAAGCTAAATCTTCTAATCGATAGTTTGGCCAAAGAAATAACTTTAAATTCATTAGTTTTTTTTTATCTATATCAACACCTTTACTTGTAGCCAAAACTTGACAGCAATTATTCACTTTATTCTCATTGTAAAATGCTGTATTTCTATGCACACTATTTCTATTCCTAGGATTGAAACAAATTAGAATTCTCAATTCTCTACGACGTCTAGCGGATAAAATATTTTCAGGAATAAGCAAATCATAATTCTTTTTTTTTTTATTTTCAGTCATCTTTTGATCTCTTGTTCTTGTAATGGATTTCTTAATGGATTTATCCAAATTTTTCTTATCAACGTAGCTTTTTTCTCGGTATCTTTGATTAATTTGGTGCTTTCTCTTATGAATCAACGAAGGACCTATGATTTGATACATATTAAATTGTTCATGGTTTTTTCTAGACAGACGAATTGGTTCGATACTAAATATTCCGTTTTGCATCAATTCCGTATTTTTATTCAATTCTGTAAGAGTGAAATCCTTCTGATTCTGAATTTGCATAATATCTAGACTTAGTTCTCCTCTTTGAATAGAGGCTATAGCCACTTCTTTTAGATTTTTCAGTCTAAGCAGGAGACAATATACTTGGATATTATTCATTATTCTTTCATTTAAGCAATCACACCAGGTCAATTGAAAAAGCAAATACCTTCTTAGGAAGCAATTAAGTTCTGCTTCGAAGTTATTCGTGTATTTATTTTTTTTTACACCCTTTTTTATGTCGGATCCTGCATAATTTTCTTTAACATCTTTTTCTTTGTTTGAAAGGGATGCTTCAAGATTTAGTCGACTTGCATATTTATTTCGAGTCTCTACCTCTAATTCAAGATATTCTTTTTTTTTTTTCCATCGTCTAAAAATATCTATTTTTTTCTTTTCCGTGATGTTTTTGGCATTTTTCTTTACATTAAAATTGAAAAAAAGGAATTCGATTGGTATGATCCATGGGTTACTCGTATATGCATTATAAAATATAAAAATTTTAGAGAAGAAAAAAATTTCCCGATTCGCTATGAAACGATTTATTATTTCTACATTCATTCCCATCCAATCAAAAAGGTTTTTTTTTTGATTGGATGGGTTGATTTCTTGATGAAGCATAAAATAATAATCGGTATCGATCGAACCCCCAAAATGCACTTTATTTCTCAGACCAAAATTCAGAATTCTCCAATCAAAACACTTTCTATCCCGATTTTTTTCCATATCTAGAATAGAATCTTCTACTATATAATTCTTGATAGGAATATCATCCGTCATATCCAATTTTTTTTTACGCGTGTTGGAATTATAAGAAATCGCTTGGTTATTATTTGCTTGGAATGATGATCTATATCCATAAATATCTGAGTCCTTCTTATTTGCATAATTAATATATTTATATGATAAAACATCATACTCATATTGTTTTTTCATTTTTTTTTTTTTATTTGTTAATGAATCTATTTCTTGTTTTTTGTAAAGAATTAATCCGTTTTTTTCATATGAATGATATTTGGTTAAATCTTTATTTTGAGCCACATGGCGTTCATTCATTTTATTTCGCCATTTTTGGGATACTAATCTAGACCATCCATTCGGAGATAAATCGTATTGATAATGACCTTTTAACCAATTTGTCCAGCGATTCATTACAGAATTTGGAGCGCTCTTATGTTTTAATTTGGAATGAGATATTCCTTGTACTCCAAAAAAATAATCCTTTATTTCATTCTTAAGAAAAAGAGGTGTTCCATCATATTCAAAAATGGATCTTAATTTATACTTATATAAGTTAATAACTTGGGTTTGTGATAATTTGTAAAATACATATGCTTGTGACAAAGAGGATATTTCACAAAAATTCTGTGAATTCATATTCCTAATATTACAAATTGATTTTTTTATAGTAGAAATAAAGTGAATTAGACTTTGATTTTTTTTATAACTTCTTTTTCTTTCTTCATTTGCTTCATTATTGTAAATGTATTTATTAAGAATTTTTTTTGTTGATTCAAGAAAAAGTTGTACATTGATTCTAGGAATATTAATGATACATAGAAAGATATCTATATATACCCTTTCTATGAGAAATTGAAAAAAAAAATGTGATTTGCGGGATAATCGAAGATTTCTTTTTTGTAATATCTGCCAAATATTTTTTTTTAATTCTAATCTTTTATCATCATAAGCTGTTTTATTAGAACAAATATTTCTCTCTGAACCTTTTTTCTTGTCTTTTTTTAATTTTGCTATTTGTTTTATGATTTTCTTTGTTCTATCATTCAGATCTTTTATTTTTTTTTCTGTCAATGAGCAGTCTGTCCAATTAATAGATTGAATTGGAATGGTGGATTCGTAAATCATTGGATTACTCTTACTATTTGTTGAATCTTTTTGAATTTCATTCAATTCATTTCTTTTTCTCAATCCAAATCTAAATAAAAGATTTGATAATGATAGTTTTTTTATTTTTTCTTTTAGAAATAGAATCCTTTTGAGAATACTTTGGATGATCCATTGTGCTGTTTCTTTTGCGATATTTAGAAAAGATTTTGTTCTTTCGTTTAATACTTTTAGAACTATAAAATAATTCTTTTTCCAAATTTTGATTTTTTTTTTAAGTTCTTTAAAAATGGGATCAAAAAACGAACGTCGGTTTCGGGGAGAAGAAGAAAAAGGCAATTCTACTTCCATTCCGAAAACTGTTAAAAAGAAGAAATCCATTTTTTTAACTTTTTTTTTCATTGGATCCTTTTCCTTTTGAGGGGATCGTAGCTTAGATTTGTATCTGTGCCAAGGTTTCAGACGAAAAGGAAAAAGGACCTTTATTTGAATACCCTCAGTTAGCCAGTTTTTCGGAAATTCTGTTTCGGATAATTGAACGCCATTATAGGTGCATTTAATATACATTTCTCTATTCCAATCCTTTAAATCCTCTGACCATTCAGGAGATTGAAATAATAGTATGCGAACGAGATTTTTAGTTATTATCAATAAGGGTAATAGAATATATTTTCTAATAATCGATTGGGTTACTAATAAAAAACCTCTTAGTCCTTGAGCATATATAATGCTATCCCAGGCTTCTGCTATTTCTATACGCCTTTTTTCCTCTTTTTTCTTAATCTCTTTGGTCTTGTCCTCTGTATAATCCGAAATTTTTAATTCCGTATTTTTATTTTTCCACATCCAATTTAGAAAAAAGATTTTCATTGGCTCGAAAATATCAAAAAAAAAGAAAGAGGGTTTATCAATTTTGTCCAAAAAAAGAGGAGAATGCGCGCTTGCTTGAAAGATTTTCCAATTAACAGTTTTACGTCTTTGAGCGCGTCTAGATCCTTTGATTAGGTCTCGCCGAAAATCCGGTTGTTGTGAATAATGTATTAAAGCTGATTCATCTTTTTCATCAGAATTATCAGTATCCTTGGTATCCGTATAAGCATCGGCATCTTCTGAGTCATCAGTAAAAATTACTACACGTTTGGCTTTTCTTGAACGAATCTCATAATTTTCTGTTTCACCATTGTTTTCCAGGTGTTCTACCTCGTCAATTAATTTGTATGACCATCGAGGAACTTTTTTACTGCTTTCTTTTAGTCCAATACATTTTTTTCTAATTGTTTTATCGTTTGTATCAGTTCGAAATGTGTCGAATATAAATTTCATTTGTTTTTTAATTACGGAATACATCTTTTCATGTTCTCGAAATAGAAAAAATACGTGAAAAATGAAATTGGATAGTGGTTTTCCAGAAAATGGACTGAGCACGTTAAAAAAGAAATACACTTCATTTGATAATGATTTGTTATCCACTTTTTGATTTTCAAATCCATCTATTTTCACTATAAAGTGATTATCAATATCTTCAACTTTAAAGTCGTTAAAATCAGTATCTTTAAAGTCGGGATAATCAGTAGTATTAAGACGGATAAACATGTCGTGAATCTTATTTGTCCAAATGTTGTTTTTTGTGTAAGTTATATTCTTGATTGAGAATAAAAAACTTTTTTTGATTCGTCCACGATAGGGTCCGTTCAAGAAAGGATCATATATTTTAGGTAAGTATTTTTTTTTAGTCTGATCATTACATAATCTAATCTTTTTTTCGAGTACATCCAAAGCAAAAAATCCCTTATCTAGAGTTTCGACCCTATTTATAAATTGATTACTTAGGTTGTTTTTTTTTTGTTCATTAATAGAACTCCAATGATTATCCAATTCATCATAGGAGAGTTTTTCTGTTGTGAAGAAAGACGTCTTTCTTTGCATCATTTCAAGAAAAGTTGATAAACTAGATGGATACGTAAAAGATATTCTTTCTTTTCCATCACTTTGACATGTATGAAAAAAGAATTGTGACATTTCATTTCTTACAGCATTTTCAAATCGATCATTGTTTATATATCGCAAAGGACGATGGAAT